TATAATTTGGAAAATTTTTTCCAGCGGAAGCAAACGGAGGAAACTGATATGATAAATCGTGATAGTCCTTCCATTAGCAATGGAGTGTCTACGGGCCGGGTTTTGAATTAGATTGGATAGCAGGACGGAAATAGAATACCTTTTTTAGTTATGGAAAGGCCAGAAGATACTTTAGTATACATATTCATCAAAGTCTTTGAGTACTCTAGCATTCAATCAATATTAATTCGATTGAATGGGTAATTGGCTTTTACTTAGATACTTTTATTCTTTTTTCGTTAACCTCTAGTCAAGAACAGAACATAATAAGACGCCCTCCGATTGTTTTCATAGAGACAATTAAAGAGACGGTAAGGATTAGATCAAAACAAAATGGGAAAGAAATAGGGTATGGGCTAGTAGTGATCTACTATTCTTCTATAAGTTTTTACTTAACTTAATGAAGGGCAACAAAAGAAAGAATAGATTTTTATTATTTCTACATATTAGTATCATTTCTTTGATACTTCCAAGGGGGTCTCCACATATTTTGCTTGTGCTTAACCTTTTCGAATTATACTAGAAATTTTATAAGACCCTCTTAGAAGTTATAATTGGATTTATTGGATTGCTTCATCAACAATGTTAGGTCAGAATTACTTTTTGACTCTGCGTCAGTGATTCCACTATTATTTATTAGTGAACAATAATTCAATAATTCCTTCATAGAGATAGGGGACATAATTCACATGGATATAGTAAATCTCGCTTGGGCTGCTTTAATGGTAGTCTTTACATTTTCCCTTTCACTCGTAGTATGGGGAAGAAGTGGACTCTAGAAATACTACTAATTGAGTTTAGTAATTAAACTGTATCCATTTTTTTTTTTTTAATCTTTCAGTTCCGAAAAGCCTTTTTTTAATTGAAATTTCACTATTTCAACACTATTTCAATTTAAAATTCCATTTTTAAATTGAAATAGAAATCAAAAATATCTGCATTTCAAAATTTTCTTGGGTTTTAGTGTAGTACTGTAGTTTATGAATAATATATATGAAGAATACTCTTTCAATCAAACAAATATTTAAATTATTTCCGTGTTCGTATTTCGAAAGTAAAAAGAATACAAAGTAAAAGAAATACAAATGGTAGTAAATTTATTTCAACTGAATTCTTGATCAATTTTCTATTTCGATGAACCGACTCTTACCAAAATTAGATATGGACCGTGAGGAAGAGCTAAACTTTTTTTATTTTACTTTTTTGTTTCCCCTTTTATTATTCAAAGATAAAATAGTTCTATTATTACATTACGTAGATACACATTTTCTATCGGAAACAACACAGACATAGTAGTTGTCTAACCCGATACTACAGAGACTAAAATATTGTCTTGGGCGAGTCACATATTGTGCACTTCCTGTTTGTTTTAATATTTTGGAAATTTGATTTATGTTGTGTTTGTTTTATTGAACTCACTGTTCAAACGTTAAAAATTGACGAGGTTTACTAACCCTTTCCCCCCTTTTTTTTTTTCAAAATTCGAAGAAGTTTCCATGGATCATCTGTCAACTGATCGATCAATGACTTCTTCGCCGGAATGATAATAAAAATATTATTTTCTTTTATTATACCCATCGAAGAGGCCTTTGATTCTTTTGATCGGGATTCATATTGAAAATAATCAGCAATCCGGGAATTAGAATCGTACGAATCGCTTTTCGATCATTTCTAATTGATTGAAATCAACACAAATTAAATACAAGACAGATGTATAAAGCAAAGAAATAGAATTGGGGGGGGGGGCACTATATACATTATATATATAATATGTAATTGATATCCATATATATACACCGATATATAGGAATATGACGATACTATTGTAGATTGATCTCTATTAAATTAACTTGCATTACAATACACCCTTATAGACTACAATACCATTATATTAGTTATAGTATGGATAGTATGGTAGAAAGATTCAGATATTTCTTTCTACCATACTATCGTATCTCATAGAATACGGCTAATTCTAGTCTGCTAATTCTAGTCTGCCCATTTCATTTAAGACTCGAAATTGGAATCCTTTTCTTCTGTTCAATTATTGATAAGAACAAAAAAGTCAAGTTTAATTCAAATTAATCACCTTGACTGACTGTTTTTACGTATATTATAAGTAAAAAAGCGGTAGGAACTAGAATAAACAGTGCAGTAGCAATAAATGCGAGAATATTTACTTCCATAATCTCATTGTTTCATTTTTCTTTAATTCACAATAACTCGGGAGTTAATCCCATAGAGATAATAAATCTTTAGCTTGTAAATTCAATGGGATGAATTACATCTCGATGATATCGAATCGGATCAATATCATGAATAACAATATCTGCACTATCAAATCAACTCATCGTCAAGAATTGAATAGTATAACATAGGAAGATCTTTTATCCATACCGAACTCCAAATTTTATTCCTGATCCAACCAAGACTTCCTTTATTTTTTTTTTTATTTATCATT